TAAAGACTCTGATGGATTGTTATCGTGTATTGCTTAACTGAACAGTACCAAACCTTTCAATAAAATGAAAGGGTTGGTACTGTTCAAATGTTTGCTGTTATTCTTCATCCTTCTTCCCATTCCATAAATAATGGATATGTGCAGTTCTCCTGCATCCAGCAGGAATTGAACCCGCGAGTTCACCAATTATGAGTTGGGCGCTTTAACCATTCAGCCATGGATGCTGAATAAAGATCATCAACATATTCATTCTATAATATTAGTATAGACTCAGATCTGAAATTGGGTAGTTCGGGATCCAATCACATTCTTTCTCTCATACTTGATTCATGTCAAATATTACCAATAGACATTTGACATAGGTCCACGACCGAAAAACTTGTTCGATAGTTGGTTGGGAATTAGTCATCGATCTTGCTTTGATCCCCTGTAAGAGGTCGCCGACCCACATACAAACGTTAGCCTCGTCATTTCTTCTTGGAAGAAATGACTGTAGATAGAGACAATTGGTTTGTTTTTCCGGGGCGGACGTAGCCAAGTGGACCAAGGCAGTGGATTGTGAATCCACCACGCGCGGGTTCAATTCCCGTCGTTCGCCCATAAAATAAGAGAAAAAAACGGACTGGATTCAGTTTCATTTTCCTATTTCAGTGAAATAAATTCTATCCATGTGTTATAATGGTATTGGTTGGTTGACACGAGTTTTCCAATTATATTAAATCAAGATTAAATAATCTATTTATTCTATTCATTGGGATGAAAAAAAGGGGTAAAAAGAAATGAAAAAAAGAAGATCCTGGATAGTGAAATTGGAAGAGATCAAAAGTTATCAATTTCTATACAATCCATGGACCGAATCCAATTTAGTGAGATTTTTAATTCAAATCCTTTCGCACCGGGAGCGCCTTATAAAGCTCTTTGACCTTAGAATTCTCAGTACGTTGCTTTTACGCGATCTACGTAAAAGCAATCCATATTTTTTGGTCAAAGGTATAGTAGTACTTACATTATCGGTCCTCACATATCACTTCAATTATAAAAGTAGTATGACTGATAGAAAAAATTTCTATTTGATGAAACTATTTCCTATACATATAAACGTTATGGAACTTGGAAATGAAACATCGGAAGAATATTTCAAACCTTTCACTCAAAATTGGTTGATACTTCCGCATCTTTTCCTGTCTTTCCAATTGAAAAGATCTTACAATCAATCCATAGAACATTCTGATCCCATTAATTTCAATTCAGGATATGACAGGAACATGAACAAGAAGGATGAGATGATCTCGGAGAATCAAGGACCGAGCGAAACTCATTCGGAAAAGGATGAGAAAGATATCAATTCGAAGATCGATTCGACTCTCATTTCAACCGAAAATAAGTATTGGGAACCTGAAAAAGATCTTTGTGAAGATCCATTCACAAGAAATAAAACGGAGATTGAGCAACGAAGAGAAAGATCAATTATTTGTTCTCTTTCAATAAAAGAGAGAGAAAAAATAAAAATAGAATCAGATTTGTCCTCAAAGCGTTTATCAGAATATTCTCCAATCTCTTGGGCGAAAGAATTATTTACAGAAGATCAAAGATATACGGAAGAGATTTCTTTTCCTTTGGAAAGGAAAAGATTCATTGAGAATTTTACAAAATCAATTCGTTATTCTTTTTTTTACATATTGCTAATAGATGAATCGTATATGGGTAGTCCTAGTGCTACTGAGAAGCCCATTGAAGATTTCAACTTATCCAAAAGGTTATTGAAAAGGCAACAAGAGGTTTTTTCCCAAGATTTAAGGGATTCAAAATCCTATTCATTAATGAATAGGATAGTTGATCTATGGAAGATCAAAACATATTTTGAAATTGAAAATCCTTCCTCGAATTGTGCTATTTCATCAGATCTCGGATCTATTATTCTTAAAAAGCCAAGTTATATGCACCGATCCGGATCTATAAAGCGGAATTTGACTCTGCCTTTGAATCTATCTTCTGCATTCTGTGATCAAAGCAAGGGACAATACATATTGCACAAAAATTTTCGATCGAAAACTAAAAAAATTGTTCTGGAAATGATAGATCAATTCACTCTATCAATAACTAAGCCTAGTCAGGTTCATGATCAAATTTATTTTTATATTGATTCTCACATGAATCAATTATATGAACTCAACAAAAATGGATCGTTGAGATCGGATCGGATCTTCAACCACAGAGATAAATTGAAGAATCAATCTTTATGGATCCTACTCAAGATTACTGATAAAGAGGATGAATATTTAGATCAAATAATCGACAAAGAATTGAGCCAAATCGATTCAAAAAATCGCTTGGAGATAGGAACTCCTCTTAACGATTATAGAACTGAAGCTTTTCATTGGTATGAATCGATTCGGTATAAGATTTCCGGGTATTCGGAAAATATATTGAATATATTCAATTTTATGAAAAGGTCCAGTCGCAAGTTAAAGGATCAAATTCGAACAAATTGGATAGAAAATGAAAGTTTTAATAATGTAACGAAAGATACAATTGACCGGCATTCGTCAAGTTGGAGAAAAAGTCAGAGAGAATGGTTCAACCGTTCTATTATTCGAACGGATAAACATATCAATCGGAATTTGAATGTGTACAATCAGACCGAATATTTTATAAAATATTTGAAACATGTTTTTTCTAAACAAAACTATTTTAAAATAGTGTTCGATCCAATTGGATCATGTACTAATACTAATCAAGATTCAATTGGTTGGTCTCTAAGTTCCAACAAAAAAGATTATTTCAAGTTTTCTTCCCTTTTTGAAAGTACTGTGAAGATCTTAAATTCGAACTTCGATATCATTTCGAAGTTCAATTCTAAGTTCGATATTTTCATTTCAATTTTGGATTTTCGCTTTTATGAGCTCAAAAGTCTTAATGATCAACTATTAAATAAGTTGTTGGATCCAATTGGTGCTCTAATCGTTCATTTAAAAAAATTAAAACCCTTTCTTTTGGATGACCATAATCTTTCAAAAAGATCAAAATTATTGATTGATGAAGGAACAATTAAACCATTTTTTTCGAATAAGATACCGATTTATCCATTGATTATTGACTTATTCGATAATGAAAAGAATCACATGGAATCGTTCAATAACACTTCTTTGTCGACGATATCCAACGATCGAGACAATTGGTTGAATCCCATCAAACTATCTGATCAGAGCTCATTGAGAGCTTATTTTCACGGAGCAAATACGCTCCAATTTTTTGATTATTTGCATCATCCTCGGTCAAATTATAGGAAGATTCTTCCTTCTTATATGAATCCTTTCCATATCAGAAGGAAGAATCTTACATATGGAAAATTATTTCATCTTTTGTCCATCCACAACAATCTATCTTCCTTGCCCATTGGTGAAATAGGACCCGTTCACTCAGAGAAAGAGACTATTTCATTCATCAAGTCACAAATATCTAACATATTCTTACCTAAATATTTACAACGAAAACGAAGTGGTGACCAAACGTTTGTATTAATCTATGACTTGTACAGATCCTTCAATTTACTAACTCGATTTAATCCATTCGTTCGTGACAATGGATGTCTTTCCTCGATCGAAGAGATTTCTATAACGCCTTTAACAAAAGAACAAATAGTCAATTTGGAAAAAACTTTTTGCCAGCCTTTTTTCCATAGATCCGATTCAGAAGAGAACAACCTCGATCAGTACCTTAAAAAGGATTTCAGTTCAAACATGGATCTTATTCAAACTCGATCTTATCAAGATGATTTACTATCCGAAATCTTTCCCAATAAGAATCAGGAAATGTTTCAAGATTGGTTTGTAACCGAAAGTTTTCAAAACATAATTGGAAACAAAGGCATAGATGGGAGGAGTACCCTTTCTAATTCATCTAAAGAGGAACGGAATATTCTATTATCACCGCGTTTTAATGAACCTGTTAAGAAACAGGAGATGTATAGGATCTCTCGAATAGATAGTCTTTTTTCAAAATGGGATTTGCTCCAAACATATATGCCATGGTTTTTTACCTCTGCAGGGTGTAAATATCTTGAAAATATGCTTTTAGATAATCTTCCAGAGATATTACTACATGGGAGTAATCAATTTGTATTTATTTTGCGAGATATTAAACATAATATTATACATAAATTGAATATCTTGTGGGAACTTTATCATCCATTATGGGAACCTATACAATGGAAATTGAGAACGAATCTTTTTCAATTTAGTTTTAGATTCAGAAAATTCATTCTGAATAAGTTTTTCTTTCTAAGTCCTTTGAATGAGTTTTTAGAATCTAGTACTGTTGATCGAAAGAAGTCATCAGTTTCATTCATATGGAAACATCTGAGATTACTAAATGCTCGGAGGTATGAAGAATATGGGATTCTTATCCCTTTTTTCGTCCTTGGGTATTCTGTTCTTCAATATTTGAAAGTGACTTCCTTAACCTTTCTCAATTTAAAAGTAGACTTTGAACTCATCAAGTATTTAAAGGATCCGTCATACGTGATAGAGTTGCAAAAACTTATGAATCCTTTCGTGCCTAATCTCTGGTTATCTTATATAGGGGACACATCCAGCTCTTCTTCTATGAAGAGGAAGATGAAGAATAGAAAGCTTAATTCGTCTATAACTATAATAAGAGAGTGGAACAAATGGTGTTCTAGTATGGATATCTACGAAAAAGAGATAGAATTACTAGTTCAGCTTCTAATGATGGAAAAAAACATTTATCAATTTGAATCAAATTTGACTTACAGTCATAATTTCCTCAAGAATGAAATTGGTTATCAAATAACTAGACAGCCGGGACTTATTCACTTACGATATTTGGCCTACACTTATCAAAAAGATCTAATGAATTACGAATTCGATCCATTTTGTTTAGCAGAAAGATGGGTATTCTTTGCTTTTTGTCAGAAGATAACCTCTTCACAAATATTGTGTCAAACCAACCCCCCATTTCATGGACCCCCTTTATCACTCCACTCAGGATCATTACTTTCCAAAGGGATTTTACTCATAGGTCCTATGGGAACTGGTCGATCCTATTTGGTCAAAAGTATAGCAGCAGACTCTTATGTTCCTTTAATCAAAATATCTCTGAACAAGTTCTTGTATGGTAAGTATTTAAATTACCCTGATAGTAGAATTATTCAAACTGAATTTTTTAATTTGGCAATAGACAAAATGCGACAATTCCATCTTACCTTGGAATTGGCAAAAAGAATGTCTCCTTGCATAATATGGATTCCAAACATTCATGAACTGAATGTCAATGACTTAACTCACGCTTTCCTTGATTTCGACTTAAGTGACTCTTTCCTTGGTTTATTAGTGAGCCATCTCTCTAGAGATTATGATAGAGATTCTATTAGAAATATTCTTGTTATTGCTCCGACTCATATCCCCCAAAAAGTGGATCCAGCCCTAATAGCTCCAAATCGATTAGATAGATCGATCAATATTCGAATGCTTGTTATCCCACAACGACAAAGGGAATTTCCTATTCTTTTATGTAGTAAAGGGTTCTACTCGGAAAAAGAGTTGTCCTGTTCCGATGAATTTGGATCTAGAACCATAAGTTCTGATGCACGAGATCTAGCAGCACTGGCCAATGAAGCCTTAATAATAAGTATTACCCGAAAGAAATCCGTTATAGACACTAATACGATTCGATCAGCTCTTTTTAGGCAAACTTGTAATTGGAAATCTATGGAGAATCAGGTTGGATCCGGTCAAACTTATGAAAGACTTATCTACAAAGTAGGAAAGGCTTTTATACAAAATACACTTAGAAGGAATTCTCCCCTGAATCATCTATCTACCAAAAAGGAATTATGGAAGAAAAGGTTTTGTTATTTGTCCGAATGGTATTTAGAACCTTCGATTGCCGAAACAACTATGAAGGAATTGACCATACTTCCCCATATTTTGGGTTGCTTGGCCGGATCAGCGGCTCGAGATTCTTGGTCTATATCGGAACGAAATATCGAGAATTGCATTACTCTCGATAGATCCGCTGAGCATGATCTCGATCTAGCTTCTAGTCTTTTAGAAAGTCTTCTGGTGGAATTTCCATGGTTAGGAAGATTTCGGGGTACGTTCGATAAGGATCAGAGCACATTCGCTCCTCAGCCCAAAACGAGAAATCATCTAGATATGATACGATTTCTTCAAGAATATGAATTAAAGTTTCTACAAGAAACTCTTGACGCAAAACAAAAAGAAACTTTCGACTCAAAACAAAAAGAAACTCTCGACCCAAAACAAATGGATAGGGATATGGATGAAGAATTCATAAATAACATAGTTTGGGCTCCTAGGATCTGGCGTCTTAGTTTTCTTCGCAGTAATCGATTCGATCGTACAAAAAGAGGTACAAAAAGACGTATTAAAAGACCCAATTCATTTAGATCTTCGTATCAGTTCAGATCGTTTAAAAAAAGGCAGATGATAAGATCTAAAATTTCTATAAAATATCCGAATCCGATGCAATATAAATCCTCTAAGAAACCCATGTTCTTTCTAGGAAGACGATTTCTTTGGGATCCCTTCCTATTTCAAGAAGAGTGCCTTGTGTTTTCACGCCGAGAATTTTTCACAAATGAAGAACTGCTGAAAAGGCTTTATATTACTTATGGTTCAATGAGAAGAACATCAAAATATGGTTTTTTCCCTAAAAAAAGTTACTACCATTTTTTTCGTAGATATAATTCAAAATTCATTAACAATTCGATTTTGTTCATGAATTCGTGGAAACAATTAGGAAAGGAACATTTTGAGGATTTCAAACGCATTCAAGCACTGAGTATCCGATCGGAACGTATGGAGCTACATTATCCTATATTTGCATATCAACGTTGGTTAATCGGAAATAAGAGAGAAAAGTTTTACCGCTTCGAATCGTTAATTCATCGCCAAAAATGGCTCGGAACAAATAGTTTATTATCTAATGAATCTTTTCTTTATAATACTCTATCTGAGAGTTATCAATATTTATTCAATCTGTTCCTATCTAACAGAATGTTATTGGATCAAATGACAAGGACATTGTCGGAGAATCAATGTCTTTTTCCGAATGAAATTGAACACTCAATTCATACAACAGGATTAAGATTTGACATCAGCCGGGATAATCTGTAATAATCGATGAAAGAGCAATGGAATATGGAATGAAGTAAAACAAAATTGACCGGGCAGTAGGGTCGTGGAAACCAATGAGAGGTTCTACATATGCTCCTATTTAAGATCCTATAATGAATCCTTTCCTGGTATTGTCCAAGAATAGTAAGTATGTTGGAGAAAAAAAAAAAAGACTTGATAGATCTTTAATTTGAAGATAGGTTCTTCACTCCGAGATCTCGACCATGTAAGAGTAAGCATAGTAAAGACAAGCCAATTCTCTTTAACCTAATGAGATATTCTCTACTAGACTATGCTTACTCCTTATTTCCTAGATTTCGGTTCTAGTCTAGCATTCTCTCTTCCCACACTATTCGGAGGAGAGGAAAGGATAGAGTCAATCCGACATGCATATAGTTGTTGAGGTTCGGTCACAACTCCCGGATCTTGCAAGATCTTGAGAGGGGTATATGGTTAATCTATTTATCTTGCAAGATCTTCTCAATCTGTGTCCTTAATGAAATATACCTCATAATACGAGGGTGGACCATTTCGGAATGGACTATCTCATTAGATAGAGAAGATCTCCAAGATCCTGCCTGTGATCCACTGTCCTATTCCACTTGAACTTGTAGGTAATCGTCGGAATACCTCGTATCAACAGATACGAAGGGAATCTATCTCAATTTATTGAGATACTCTCGTACGAGATTTACCATTGAATTGCTCATTCAATAAGCATGAGCAATATTATGCCTTGAAGAGGACTCGAACCTCCACGCTCTTAAGCACGAGATTTTGAGTCTCGCGTGTCTACCATTTCACCATCAAGGCATCCCGAAAGTGAGTTAATCCTAGTCCATTAATATATATATATATATTATATATATATATTATATATATTAAAAATATCCTGATATGTAAAATGAATATAGAATCTATGTTAGAGATAGCGTCTTCGAGTATTGATATCGATCGGTCATATAGGTTAATTATATATAATCCAATTTTTTATATTTTAATTTTCATTATCTGGAGAAATATACGTAAAAAAGATGACTAAACATCTTTTCTTTTTAGATTCAATAGAAACCTAAAGAATTGAATATGGTACCAAATAACAATCTGTAAAGAACAGGTTCGATTCTATGATATCTATTCCTGACTAGAACGGAGCGGTCAGATATCCATATTTCAATAGATATATATGCACATAGAGATATATCTATTGCCATGCGTTCGTTCGATGAAGATAGGAACGAACATCGAAAATTCGATTCGAGCGGCTAGAGCAGCTATTTTCGGAACGAAAGAAAAGAAACGAATGGTAGAGTTGTCGAAAAGAGAATCCCTCACTCCTTTTTCTCATTCAGAACCGTGCATGGGACTCGAACCTCGCACGGTTTCTAGGTGATAAAGAAGGAATAAAATAATAATCTGATTCCTTTTTTATTCCCTTCCTCGCGCATGTATAAGACCAAATCTATTGAATCAATAGATTTGGTCTTACCAATCTCTCTTGCAAAATATCTTTGTTCATTCAAAGATATTAGTTGTTTTTGACCTTGCTTTACCTTAATTGTTATTTCGACAAAAAATATTTGAAAAAAAAAAAACTTTTTTTTTAAGTGATGTCTTGGTCCGAGTGGGGGTAGGGGTAACAGTCCTTTTCTTTCTCTTTTCCACATGTCCATAGAGTTTTTAGAGATAGAAACATTGATAAAAAAGAAATAGAGATATCTATTACCTCTCTAATAAAATAGAGGTAATAATTTGTAAAACGAATCGCACTCCTTCATATACGTCAGGGGTCCATTGATGAAAAGGGACTGGAGAAAGTTCGGATCCAATTCCTACAGTTATGGATATAAGCGCAATCAAAATTCCTGGAGAGTTATACATTTGTGTATCTATGAGACCATTTACTATTTCTTGAAGCTCAATCTTTCCCCTGGATAGACCATATAGCCAAGAAAGACCATAGACCAGAATGGAAGAAAAGCAAATGAAACTCTTTCAAATGATCTCAGGGTATAATTGAAAATGAAGTTTTCACTTTGTACATGTCAGATCATAAATTAGTAATTTCATTCAATCTCCGAAAGAGTAGAAATAGTTTCTAACTTGCAATTTTCGGAATAGGAGATTGACATAATCCTCATGAATAGGATCGAATATTCCTCCATACTCTATCTCCTTCTTTCTTAAGGAAGCTTTCCCAAGAGGGCTTAGTTTATCTATCTATGATTTATGTTCTTTTCTTCTTCTTTTTTCTCTTTTGTTCCGATAAACATATTGATAAATCCCGATCCGAACGGGAATTCATTTCTAATTTATCAGGATATGTAAATCCACTATATAGATAGGTAAATATCGATCCTGTTTATGAATTAACGGAAATGTGCAAAAGCTCTATTGGCTTCTGCCATTCTATGAGTCTCTTCCTTTTTGCGTATAGCATTGCCATTCCCTCTGGCAGCATCCATTAATTCGTGACTCAATTTGAAATTCATATTTCGACCCGGACGTTTTCGAGATGCCCCTAATAACCAACGAATGGCAAGTACTTTTCCTTGTGTAGATCTTATCTCAATGGGAACTCGATAAGTCGATCCACCCACACGTCTTGCTTTGACTGTTACATTGGGAGTTACTCTACGTATTGCTTGGCGTAGAACAGATAGTGGATTTTTCTCCGTCTTTTGTTGAATATTTTTGATGGCTCGATAAAGAATTCGATAAGCCAATGATTTTTTCCCGTTTTTAAGAATACGGTTAACCACCATGTTAACTAATCGATTATGATAAATAGGATCGGATTTTGCAGTTTTTTTTTCTGCAGTACTTCGCCGTGACATGAGTGTGAAAAAGGTTCAAGAATCTATTTCATAAAGGCTGCAAATCATTTATTTTGGCTTTTTGACTCCATATTGTAGGGTGGATCTCTAAAGGTATGAAAGATCTCCCTCCAAACCGTACATACGACTTTCGTCGAATACGGCTTTCCACATGATTCTATCTGCATAGATGAGATATATTCTTTATGCATATAATTCTGTTTACTCACTCTCGATTGAGTATCCGTTCCCTTTCTTTCTTTTGCTATGATTGGAAATCCTGTATTTTACATATCTATACCATCAAGTCCTTAGGTTTACAAAATAGTGTAAAAAAAAAGTGTTTCAAATCATTGCTATTTGACTCGAACCTGTTCTAAAAAGGTCAAGGTATTTTTAATTTTCTGTTGAAACAATCAGGGAAAACTTCGAAAATGATTTCGATATTGAACCTTGGACATATAATAGTTCCAAATCTCCTGAAAAAGAGGATCGTTTGTTTTACGGTAGCCTGCTCTAGTCCCCTTACAAAACGTTCGTTATTAGGTTAGCCATATACTTCACATGTTCCTAGCAATTAACATGGCATCATCATGAAATGATACAAGTCTTAGATAAGTAAGAATATACAACGCACTAGAACGCCCTTGTTGACGATCTTTTACTTCGGCAGCATCTAGGGTTCCTCGAACAATGTGATATCTCACACCGGGTAAATCTTTAACCCTTCCTCCTCTTACTAATACTACAGAATGTTCTTGTAAATTATGGTCAATACCAGGTATATAAGCAGTGATTTCAAATCCAGAAGTTAATCGTACTCTGGCAACTTTACGTAAGGCAGAGTTTGGTTTTTTGGGGGTGATAGTGGAAAAGTTGACAGATAAGTTGTCTTCACTGTCACTCTACAAAACCGTACATGAGATTTGCACCTCATACGGCTTCTCGTTCAATTTTTTCGAAGTAGGATAGATTGGATTATTTTCATTGTTCGAGAATCTTCATATTCCCTTCCTTCATGCATTATGTCTAAAAGAGTCACTGGAACCAATTGAGTCAAACACGTTTTCGTGTTCTAACAAAAAACTACTGAATCATATTTTTTTCGGTCAAAAAGATTATGCAAAATCTTCGGAATTTCCTCTTCCTTCTCTATTCCCATCCTATAAGTACAGTGTCTGAAGAAATACTCTTTTGTATGAATCGACATTATGAAATGCTAATTCCTTCTTGATATCTCGAAATATCATTCCTCCAAATACAAATTGGATTCGAAATTGACGGGTTAATGTGAGCTTATCCATGTGGTTATACACTGTTCGAATTCGAGCAGGAATCAATTTCATGAAAGATCTTGGCTTTCGTGCTTTGGTTGGGGTCGTCCAAGATCATTTCGATGACCTATGTTGAAGGATATATATATATATATATATATATCTGAGATATGATCTGATCGACTGCGTAAGGCCCGCGAATAGCAATCGATATGGCCGGGGAAAGTATACGGAAAAGGAAGTTATTTTTGATCTGATTAGTCAATGATCTGGCCCGGTGAGTCCTTTCTCCTATGATTAACTGATGAACTGCTGGCACCAGTCCTATATCTTGTTTCTGTGGACCGGTGAAAAAGTGGGGGCTCAGCGGGAAGAAGATTGTACCACGAGAGAGCGAAGGGGTCAACCTGTTCCGAAGAAACAACATGGATTTTGGAAATGTAGTTGTACTCTCACATCGATCCAGATAAAGAAGTATTTCCATCCACGGAGGTCAATATTTGCTCGCTAGGCGAGAGGATATCAATGTATTTATATGAAGTAGTTAACAGTTGCATAGGGTCTTCTCTTTTCTTTTCTGTTCTGTAATGATGGATCCTGTACGTGTTCCTTAGAGCAAAAATTTGTTCATTTTTGGGGTCTCGAAGTGGAAACAAATCGGAACTTTTTAATGGAAAAAGAGATAAAAGTAGATCTTATTTTTCGAAAACAGTAATATCCTGCCTGGGTGCAAGAATAAATTTTTGATCCGTATCATCTCTGTATAATCTTTACTCGATCCTGTTCTCCTTGTTCTTCCAACCAATCTTTAGTCCTTTCCGCACGCACTAGTGCTAGATCGGATCAAATATGTTTAACAAAATATTTGACATGTTCATGTCAAACTTGCTTGATCGAGATAGGTAAAATATTACTGATTTTACGGGACCATATGTTATGGTTCAAATCAGTAGGAAATCCTATTTTCGATAGGATTCACTCAGAATAGTATCCAATCTTTTCTTTCTCATTCTTTCTTTTCGTAGTAGTGTGAAAAGAAGGAAGGTTTGGCTTAAAGTTGTTCGAGAGAAAATAGTGGGATAGTGGTGTTGAGTCTCTCGACCCTTTGGTAAGTTATTATTCATAAGTCAGTTCTCCTTCCAGATGAAGGTAGGGAAGGGATATAACTCAGCGGTAGAGTGTCACCTTGACATGGTGGAAGTCATCAGTTCGAGCCTGATTATCCCTAAACCTAATATGAGCCCTTCCATCAAACAAATTTTTGTTTTTTATCTTATAGCTCTCTTCACTCCAGAGGCTCGTGTCATTTACACGAGCTCTTTTTTATGGTATTTAATGATATTTATTTTACCTGTAATTGGGGTAAAGAATAAATGAAATGACCAAAATGGAACTGGATATTTCAATTGGAAGATATGTAAATTGTCATAATGAACAAAAAGGGTTTCCGTTCATTTCATTCAATAAATATTGATCTTTATATCATGTGAGTTGAGTGGTTGATATGAGCGTTCCAATTATATTAAATCAAGATTAAATAATCTATTTATTCTATTCATTGGGATGAAAAAAAGGGGTAAAAAGAAATGAAAAAAAGAAGATCCTGGATAGTGAAATTGGAAGAGATCAAAAGTTATCAATTTCTATACAATCCATGGACCGAATCCAATTTAGTGAGATTTTTAATTCAAATCCTTTCGCACCGGGAGCGCCTTATAAAGCTCTTTGACCTTAGAATTCTCAGTACGTTGCTTTTACGCGATCTACGTAAAAGCAATCCATATTTTTTGGTCAAAGGTATAGTAGTACTTACATTATCGGTCCTCACATATCACTTCAATTATAAAAGTAGTATGACTGATAGAAAAAATTTCTATTTGATGAAACTATTTCCTATACATATAAACGTTATGGAACTTGGAAATGAAACATCGGAAGAATATTTCAAACCTTTCACTCAAAATTGGTTGATACTTCCGCATCTTTTCCTGTCTTTCCAATTGAAAAGATCTTACAATCAATCCATAGAACATTCTGATCCCATTAATTTCAATTCAGGATATGACAGGAACATGAACAAGAAGGATTAGAAAGATATTCCCTCGATATCGATCGTTATATGAATATATTCTATAAAATGGATGATAATATATAATGGATGATAATATATAATGGATGATAATATATAATGGAAATTGAACTTTCAAATTCCATTGGTAGATTCTCATTTATTTCAATTTATTTTGCGTTTTCGTCGAGAGAATGGATTGATTCAATTTGCAGCATATTTCGATAAAGAATATGTTGAGTTCTCTACGAGAGAAATGAATAAATGAAATACAGAAGATGTCTTTCACATCACAATATATGAATTAAACCCATTGTTCCTTATGGCAGTTCCAAAAAAACGTACTTCCAGATCCAAGAAAAAAATTCGTAAAAATGTTCGGAAGGGAAAAGCATATCGGGCCGCAATAAAAGCTTTTTCTTTAGCTAAGTCTATCTCCACCGGTCATTCGAAAAGTTTTTATTGCATAGCCAATGATGATTCCTCTGGATCATCCGAATCAAAATTGACATCAATTGATTTGGATGATCCGTAGCACAACACGAGCGAATATACGACACCACCCTCCAGGACCTTGGAGAACGGTGATGCGAAAGAAATCATTTTCTTCGGGTACTCCCAAGGGTGGTCGTACGAAAGGGACACGGTCATTAATTAGTTCCACTACAGTACTTCCCTTCAGCCAATCTGGAGAAATGGGGAATTTATCCACTATTCCTCTATCCATTCCGCCTTCCCACTGGAAAGGGATTAGAGTTCATCATTTTTTGTAAGGATCCTGAACGAACTTCAGCATTACCATTATGCTACATTTCCGGTAGCTCAACCTTATCAACATCCCCATCCATTCCGATCCGAAACTAGGATCAAAACGATTTCTTATTTCTTATAAATAATGGCACAGAACCTACGGAATAATGCATGGGAATGATATTATTTCATTATGGAATCACTCGTGCATTTCGTAATAGATGCAGGTTTTTGCTCTATGGCGAATAATTACTAGTTCGTAGTTTCAAATATCTCAATTCATCCTTCTTCTGCTTCTGCTCCTCCCAATGATTCATCTCCTTATTGGGTCTGAACCCATTCTTTCCCTCCTTTATGGTTGGATAGAAAAGAGTGAGTGCTAAATCCTTTAGGAGAACTAAAAGGAATCCTCTTTCTTCGTATCTCTACCATTTATAATGCGTAATGCCCAAACCATTGTGGCAGAGATACATGAGCTGACAAAAATATAGATGCGTAACGTAATCTAGTGCAATTTTTTATCCTATGGATTAAACCCCATCCTATGGATTAAACCCCTTTCTACATCTCAGTAGCTCAAAATAGTATCAATTCATTAATAAGCAGCCTGTATATAGTACTATTAGTTCGTATGTAATATTATTGCGAGCTATCAATATATTTGGATGTCTCCTCTCAAATTGAAAAGTCCAACAGGATATTGGAGAATAATCATACGGGAGATCTCAGAAAAATGGTTTCGTTCTAGATATGTATATGATCAAATAATCCAGATTGGAAAGTGATGATATAACCATGTATCTCTCTTTCTTGTTTGGAATCTAGCTGCTCCGAGTCTTCCCATCGTGAGCGAAAATTGACAGATATTCTTTGTTCGATAAGGCATGTTACTATTTCCCCATTCTCTTTCGGAGCAGCGGGATCTGAACCCACGACCTCCATCACCCCAAGATGGCACGCTACCAAGCTGCGCCATGCTCCGTTATAACCATTAACCAACATAAATTTGATTCAAATGTCAATGCTCGAACTTCTATTTTATTTGGACATCTGTTATAATCACAGATTACTCCCTCTGCTAGACACGTTCCATAACATTGACGATCTGGTGTAAATAAGCTAGTATGGTCCCTACGAAGCCGCCATGGTGAAATTGGTAGACACGCTGCTCTTAGGAAGCAGTGCGAGAGCATCTCGGTTCAAATCCGAGTGGCGGCATTTTTCCAGGAAGATCTCATCAATCACTTCTTCCTATGTAGCAATATCTGTTCAATCTATTTCCATTGTGATAGATCAATCCTATCTTTTCATCATAGATCTCATTCGGGAATAAAATGAATAAATGGGTTTGATTATGATATTCATAACTTTAGAACATATATTGGCTCACATCTCTTTTTCTCTCATTTTGGTTGTCACTCTCATTTATTGGGGAACCTTAGTTTATCGAATTGAAGGACTAAGTAGTTCGGGAGGAAAGGGCATGATAGTTACTTTTCTTTGTACAACGGGATTATTAATTACTCGTTGGCTTTATTCGGGACATTTACCGTTGAGTAATTTGTATGAATCATTCATGTTCCTTTCCTGGAGTTCATCCGTGCTCCATATAGTTCTAGAAGTACGGAACCGGGATGATCGGTGGTTAGGTGCAATCACCGCGCCAAGTGCTATGTTAACTCATGGTTTTGCTACTTTAGGTCTTCCGGAGGAAATGCAACGATCCGGAATGTTAGTACCCGCGCTACAATCTCATTGGTCAATGATGCATGTAAGTATGATATTGTTAAGCTATGCAACCCTTTTATGTGGATCCCTAGCATCAATAGCTCTTCTAGTGATTATGTCCGGAGTAAATAGACAGGTTCTTTTTGGTGCGATGGACAATTTCTTTTCCCGATCCATTCTTCCCAATGAAAAATTTTATTCACATGAAAAACAAAAAAGTGATTTGCAATACACTTTTGATTTTTCATCAACGAATTATCGTAAATGTCAATTGATTAAACAATTAGATCATTGGAGTTATCGTGCGATTGGTCCCGGTTTTTCTCTTTCAACCATAGGTACTCTTTCTGGAGCAATATGGGCCAATGAAGCATGGGGATCTTATTGGAGCTGGGATCCAAAAGAGACTTGGGCATTAATTACTTGGACCATATTCGCAATCTATCTGCATACTAGAATGAATAAGGGTTGGCAGGGTGAGGAACCGGCAATTGTGGCTTCTTTAGGATTTTCTATAGTTTGGATCCGTTATTTGGGGGTCGATCTATTAGGAATAGGGTTACACAGCTATGGATGGTTGGAACCATAAATGGACCGAATTCCCGGAGGGAAAAAGAAGGATAGATTCGATCCAGTTCCTTTATGTAAGTGATAAGTGACATCAATAACTGGTCCAAGTTATTTCAAAGATTGATTATAGAATGATGGAATCACTACTTGAAATAACTTGAACTATATTTTCTCAAAATAAAAGAGAAATAATTTCATTTTTGATTCGCTCCATTCCATTCATTTCTCAAAAGAGAATTGGATCCTATTAATTCTATTATATAGATAAGAATCTATTCGGAAAGTACAAAAATAAATTTTTGCCATTCATTTCATGGATGGAAGGATCGAGATGAGCTAACTTCTATCCAATAATCTGATAGAAAGAGAACTGGACCGGGATAAGCACCAATACCTATTATTGGTAGAAAGAGACAGATCAGGATTAAAATATCTCTTGGTCCAGAATCCGTTAAATAAGGGTTCGTCACATTTTCAACTTATATAGAATATTCGACGTAACATAGACAACAAGTGGATGGGAGTGAATATCGTTACAATTGCCGCTATTGCAGTACCAATGATTCGATTTTCAAGGTCGAAGAAGATTGATTTATAAACAGTCATTTTTCTCGGGAAGAAAATCTCATAGATTCTGCCATAAAACCACTGATTTCCGGTAATGCAAGAGAAGCCATTGAAAAACTACCGGACATAGTATTTTAGCTATTAGTATATCCCTACCATTTATTTCATCAAGAAGAAGAAATGTATCCTATCGTCACTTGTTCCCGCTAAGAATGAAAATGCCGCACCAATGGATTAATGAAATATCATTTGAAAATGGATCCATTGAGACCTTGCCATGGAACCAATAATGAAAAATCCCATATGAGATAGTGAAGACTATCCTCCTTTTCCAATTCTGTTGACCCAGAGATGTTGGAGCTGCATAGACGATTTGAACCGCTCCTATCATTACCAACCACTTATTATCCAATATTCCTGAACCTAATGTTGGTCTATCAGATCCCTAGAGACCCATACTTCAAGCTCTGATTAGGGGAAAGATAGAACACTCGCAGTGTACGAAATGAACTTTGTGTCCAAATATAAACGTCTTTCCCTCCCCCCGTACGAATAGAAGTGGGTGAACAGAAATTGATTCCAGCTCCCGCATAGGAAAGAAAAGCAGAATATCTCGAGAAGCAAATGATCCTAATTGGCCACTGTACATTGCATAACATCAGTAAATGTAACGATCGAAGATTTGAAGTAACTGTCCAAGCAACTGAAATGGCAAAAGTGGTAAAAAATCCCGTCAAATAGATCCAATGGAAAGTCCGCCAATTCCCAATCTCCAATGAAAATCAATAAAATCTATCCAGTTAGACTCTTTCTTCTTTCAATTGGATCAATTAATTATCGAATTGGAAATGGTAACGGACGGAATGTATAGGTAATGAAAAGGAGTTCTTACCTAGAGTATATCATCGAATCAGCTCATTCCTTCCCTGGGCAAATAATGGGATTAAGGAACCTGCAGATATGGGCAAACTAACAAATCATTGTTGATCGAGCCAGGGTAATTCACTTATTATAGAAGATACTTTCCATCTCTCTATAAAAACCCATACTTGATCCAAGATCTCAAGTATGGGTTTTTATCAGTGGAGAAAAAAAAAAAAAGAATGAAAGAAATATGAGATGGATTTAACCTTTTTTATTGTGCATATTGATCAGTAAGCTAGACCCATACTGCGCGTTGTCTCATGCCATAAATAAACACGTACACTCAAGAAATCTGTTGGACAAGCGGATTCGCACCGCTTACAACCTGCGCAGTCTTCTGTTCTTGGAGCAGAAGCAATTTGCTTAGCTCTACATCCTTCCCAAGGTATCATTTCCAATACATCTGTGGGACAAGCTCGTACGCATTGGGTACAACCAATACATGTATCATAAATTTTGACCGAATGTGCCATTGGATCTCCATTAGTTAGTAAAAAGTTTTCATTTAATAAGATCATATATAGCCAAATCTTCTAATATATGCCCAATAAAGATGGCTAATAACGGGATATTATGAATATAAAAGAATCAATAATTGTACTATCAATTCTATTTGGAACCAATATGTTAAGATTCTGTATTTTTTCAATGGGACAAAGATATTTTGATCATTTCGATCCCTCTAGATCACCCTGAATAAGGTCCAATCATGATAGGTAATTTTCATAATGAGTTAAATATGGATCAATCATGTTTTTGATCGATCGTAATACTATAGAGATTTCGATTGATTCTAGTCATATAGAATAGATATATCTTCATATACCCATCATCTTTTTGGATAGGAATAGATATACCGATTCGTAATCTATAGATTATATATACGATACTCTATCACCATTTCGACAAATGAAATTGATCGATACGAGTTGATTATATGATACGATGTCAGTAGCTGATTAAATAGCTGCTTCGGCGGAGCTATAACAAAGATCGATAAGATGTCCCCCCTTACTCGCCGACTATATTCTAAGATAACCCGAAAATGCTACTGGATTTGAATCGACTGCATGCAGTATTGGCGAAACATAAGTGCTCTAACCATGTTCCGACTCGTGACCAGATAAATACCAATAGATAATGAAGAAAGCACCTCGAACTCGAATAAGTGTATGCTCGAGCATAATAGATCAACTCCTTATACCTTTATCTTCTCAGATATAAAAGTTCTATTGAGTTTCTTATTTTCCATTATCTAATGATCCTTTTATTATAAGATCAGAAATAGAATGATACTTCTCATTATACTTACTAGAGGGACGAAAAATAGATCCAGGTGGATTCATTATGTGCGCGAGAATTTCCAATATTATGAGATCGCATTCACTAAAAAAAAGTGACCTTATCTACTTCTAGCATAATCACTCTGCTAAAGCTAGTCCTTCGGGATACATATTTCCCGATCGATCTTTTCGACGCATTTACCGTTATTGCCTCTGCGAACATAGTAGCTAAATAATCCCATTGCGTTACATAGGGGAGATATTGGACTATTGTTCGGTTCTAAACAATTTGATCCCATCCCTCCCTATGTAAATAATCTGATAGAGGTTCAAAGTCAATAACATCTTTACCATCTAGCAATAAGTCGAAGAACATCCATTATCGATGGATAATGAGGACCCATACTTACCATCAGGGGGTCTTTCAGCAAGCATGGTCATATGTCACCCCTCTCCGGTTCGTTTTATAAATGAGAACAAAAGAACGACTAATTAGGATCCGGGATCTCTAAAAATTGGATTGGAATTCAAAACTTCGAAATTAACGGGTTTTTAGCCCACGAATACCCAATTGACCGATTAAATCATCGTAACGAAGTTTATCCCTCTTGGAGAGATAAATCAGAAGTTGCTTACGTTTGCCCAAAATTTTCCACAAACCCCTTTGGGATGAATAGTCTCTTCCGTGCAATTGCAGATGCTGGGTAAGTCTTAGGACCCGATTGGTTAAATAAAATACCTGAGATTCAACAGATCCTCTCTGTTTATTGGGAATCAGAGACGAACTAATGGACAAATTCTTGATCATAAAAAACAAATTTGACCGGAGCTGAATAGAATTTTTTTTTTTTTCTCGAGTCAGAAAAAAGAATTAGATCCATTCTTTCATTTGCATGGTCCATATAATAATTCTGATTCGTTCCGACCATTTATTTCTATTGAAGAACAATTGGTCGGATTCTTTCTATCTTCTTGGAGGAACATTTGGTTTTGGACCTATGGCAAAATACGATAGGAGATGTAGAATCTTTTCACATCGCATTGATAAAACGGAACGAACAGATTGGTTCAATTTTGGCCCAGAAACTCCATTGAATCAATCTATTTGTTGTTGTTGTTGTTGACGAAAACGCAAAAAATCTATCAATTGAAAGTTAGGGGATACATACGTATTCTCAACATCGCGGATCGACTCCCATCATTTGTATTGAACCAATATCTATTCATACAAATAAGATCCTCTAATCGATAACTAGGCCAAAGAAAACGTTTAATTATTTGTGTTGTATCTACGCTAAGATGTTGGTCTCTTTCCATTAGTTCTTCGTCATTTTGTATGTCTTTTCCATTGGAAAATCCTACATGATCGTTCTCCGGATCAAACCGATTCAGGATTCGAAATTCTCTACGACGTTTTGGGAGCAAAAGATCTTCTAAATTGAGGGAACTCAAAATGTTTTTTCCATCCCCCAGAATTTTCCCGCGTTGCACAGATCCATCATAAAGATTTTCATCTATCCATTCCCGGGCTTTATTTGGAAACTTAAATGAAATACTTATGATTTTATACATCAGGAATTGGTCGTCCAGTATGCTTGATAAACGATATGGTTCGGGGATCACTATGTTTTTATCTTCCCATATTTCATTTCGATTGCTTACCTTTCTCGGAACATCCTCCCGAAGAATATTCTCTTCCCATATTTCCTTTTCATTGCTATCCCTTTCATTGCTATCCTTTTCATTGCTAGCCTTTTCATTGCTAGTCTTCTGAAGAAGAAGGAACATTAGATTCAGGTTAACATCTCCCTGGTGGATATTGGTCCAAAGATATTGGACCGGATCCTTAATTCCGCACATAACCCTGCAAACATCCGACAGCTTGAATATACTGTCTTCCCCTATACCTTCTACCGCTTTGTATTGAACAAAAACTTGATGAGTTTTTTTCTTTTCATCAGCTTTTTTCTTTTCATCAGTTTTTTGATCTTCTACTTTACCAGTTTTTTGATCTTCTACTTTACCAGTTTTTTGATCTTCTACTTTACCGGCTTTATCGTTCCGATTATGCTCTTTTCCTTTTTTTTTATGAACATGTGATCTAACACCTATTCCTTGTTCTGTTGTTTCCTTCCGTTCTTCTTCTTCCTCTATCTTTTTCCGGTCTCGTTCTTCTCGTAAAAACGATTTTTTTGGTACGTACTTCGATTCAGTGTCATATATATTTTTGATTCCAAAAAGGTCCGGGAATAACCATAATTTTAAATCTAATACGGATCCTCTCTTCTCGATTTCCGGAGAATCCATAATGCCAACATTGTCTCTTCGCGTCTCATCAATCCTCTGTTTATTCGTAAGAAGATCAGTCTTCTGCCTGTCAATCATTGTTGTATGATCGTAAGTACAAGAACGTATAGCATCGTAAATTTCAATAGTAGAACGAGGACCATTCATGATATTGAAATCGGTACCCTTCCAATCCTCCTCGATAATATCACGAATAAACTTTTCCCTGAGAATTCCTTCACGATCGGTGATATCGTGATCATCTGGTATATAAGGTTGTACTGGCGGCCCGTAAATATCCGAATCTTTTGTAGAATCGAGAATATCCGAATCTTTTGTAGAATCGAGAATATCCGAATCTTTTGTAGAATCGAGAATATCCGAATCTTTTGTAGAATCGAGAATATCTGAATCTTTTGTAGAATCGAGAATATCAAAATCTTTTGTCAAATTGAGAATATCAAAATCTTTTGTCAAATTGAGAATATCAAAATCTTTTGTAGAATTGAGAATATCAAAATCTTTTGTAGAATTGAGAATATCAAAATCTTTTGTAGAATTGAGATAACTATATGATAAGAGATCGTATCTGTAACGTTTGTTAATTTTCCGAAGTAGTCCCAAATAAGGTTCCATCACAGCTGCAAATATAGAATCTTTTTGTTGTTCATAGGGAATGAATTGTTCTTCATAGCACGTACATTGCTTACTTACTCCATTTCTCCAGTTCTGTGGGTTTATCCTAGACCATATCTCTGGGGATATGTTGTACCGGTCAAAACATCTCAACCATTGTTTCCAGTCATTCTCCTTCAGATCTTGTGGTTTCTCGTGATCCAATATTCCTTGTATATCTAATAATTCTTGGATCTTCTTCTTGATCAAGGGATATGATGTTTGGGCTCGGGATTTTAATAAATACTTTGAATAGGACCTGTTCATTGCCCTTATCTGCCATATCTTGTGAAATACATATGCTTGGGACATTGAGAACATGTTTCGATCAGGATTAATTTCAAAATCTTGTATTTTTTCGTTGATCAAATAGTAGTTGGTAATTTTACCTCTATTTATTCTTGAAATATCATTATTAATAATGAATATTTGTCCGTAAATTGCGGCTATATTCCCCGTGGATCGGATCCAAGCGGATCGAATCCAAAATTTGATATTTGACTCGAGGAAATGAATAAAACTTGGTAAAAGATATCGGTCCATTCTTTTGAGAAAAAGTTTCATTAATTTCATTGAATAGAACCTTTTTCGGATTAATTGGACACTTTTCTTTCGAAATCGACCAGGTATTCGCCGAATCTGAACCAATCGTTTTTTGAATGTTGATCCCAAACTCCCCTTCGATCCATTATTACTCTCTGAATCCACCAGAGACATTCCAGTTATAGGAGCGCTATTTATGATCGCGATAGATTTTATCCGCTCCTTCATTGTGGTCATCCGATCATCTGGATCTTTCACATTAATTGTTCGGGTTTCATATCCAAATGGATCATTCATTTCTGATGAATCATTTGCACTATCCATAGGGGTAGTCTCACTCAGTAATTTATTTTGTATCCGGTCATTCAGTTCACTTTTGTCTATATATCTAACTCGTGGAACGCGTCTTATTCCTGTAGATCCCATCAATCGTCTCTTCAATTTTTTGAAAAGAATCAATCCTTTTATCAATTTTTGAAAGATGATCAACCCTCTCTTCAATTTTTTGAAGATCAATTCTTTGAAGATAGGTTGAAAAAATTCCGAAAAAGGTCCTAGCTGTGGGATTGGATCACCAAAAGGTATGTCAGTTTCAAATCCAAGGGTCGTTAAATAGCTCCAACGCAATTTTTTCTCGAATTGGAGTTCGGGGCTATGCCAAGGCTTCAAACGAAAAGGAAATAGAAGCTTTATCTGCATACCATTTCTTTTCCATTTGTCTGGGAATTCTGTTTCAGAATATTCGGTACCATCAGGAGCGCATTTGATATGCACTTCTCTCCTCATTTGTTCCCAATCTTTTGGAAATTCGGAGCCTTGAAATAATAATATACGACCAATATTTTTGGCTATTATAAGTGATGGTAATATTATACTTTTTCTAAGATTTGATTGAGCCACTAAAAATAAACCTCTTAAATAGTTCAATTCCGGCCACATTGTACATAAGGACTCAGCGAGTGTCGGACTGTGGGGGACCGGCTCCGATTCTTCTTCGTATCTCTGGATTTGCTCCCTAATTTCGTTAGGGATTCGTTCCATATTCACTCTATCAGAATCGGACGTGTCGTAATGATCTTTAGGATAAGTGGGTATTTCCTTTCTTACCAAAAAGAAAAAGGAATGTACATTCGGTTGCATCCTCTTCCATATCATAATTTTACGTCTTTGAGCACGTATGGATCCTTTGATTAAGTTCCGACGATAATCTGATTCGACAAAATAACGTTTCATAACTATTTCTCTGTCCCCAATATCAAAAGTCAGTGTACTTCTGACCTTTCTTGCACGAATGCTATTCGTTGTGATTGGAGTTGTGTCTACATCATCAGATTCATCCATCGTAACATTAGATGACCATCGAGGCACATGTTTCTGAATCTCTTTCATTTGGAGAGGTTCATTCAATAGTATTTCCCTGTAAAGGGTAAGAAAATCTTTCGTTTGCGTTGAATCATCCGTAGATACATTCCCACGAAAATTTCGTAGTATTGTCCACTCATGTTGCGCCAAAGACTCGAAAAGAAAAATCTGTTCTGAAGTCACTTTCTGTTCCGTATTCGTAGTAAAAAGATCAAGAATCAATTCCCATTTTATGGTACCTGTGGGCGAAACGTTTCTACCGTCGATTTGGTTGTAAATATTCACCAAATAGTTTGTGTAGATCCGTTCATTACATGAAGCTATTTCCGGTACGATATCTATATAGGCTACTCGAAAGGCTATTTCCAACCACAGAAAATGTATCAACGAATCATCATCTTTTGCATAGATCTCTTGGATCTGATCAGAAGTCATTTCCAACGAATCTTTTGGATAGATCAGGTTACCAAAAGAAGAATCTATATTTGAAGAATCTATATTTGACAAAGACTCTTCAAATATCTTCTTCCTTGCTTGATTTGCAATTATTCGTTCTGCTAATAGATAGAGCCGTTTCGAAATAGGTTCAACTTTTCCTCTTTCCGATGATTTAGTGATCGGAACAAGCGAACGAACAGTATCTGTAGGTAAGGGTTCCCAGGGTAGTCGAAAGCTTTCGTGTTCCAATTCCTGCCAACGATGAGATATATGGTACCCATACCCAAATTGATCATTTTGGTATCCCTCTTTACAGTCTTTCATAGATACCTCTACAAAATCCGAAAGATTAGAAATGATCGAATCGTTCAGCATTCGGGGGGACTCGAGTTGGTTTATTGTTCCACGGAATGCCCCATTAAGGAATGGATCATACATTTCAATAAAAGAATCTCCCTGAGAATTGGAGAATTCCACTCTCCTTTCGATAACATTTTCAGCAGGAGATCCATTGCTTAGAGCTTTCACTCGATCCGAAAATTCATTCCCTAAAAAATCTCTTCTTCTTTTCATGGTATGGATCCATCTATGATAAGGATCCTCAGATGAGCAAGAAGTATCTAAAAGATCTCTATATTTTCCGAGCTTTTCCCCAAGGACCAATACACTAGGTAAAAACGTAAAAGAGATTCTTTGTTTTCCATCACTCGAATATGTGCCAAAAAAATATTGAGATACTTCGGTCCTCACAGGACCTAGGCGAGTAAATGGGCTATTCCCGATATATCGTATCGGCCGATAAGCTCTATTATGATCAAAGAACATAATGGGCCATGGTTGCTTGAACCATGATAATGGTTCTTCTTTCGGAAGTCCTTTCAATTTTTTCGGATCTATAGCCATAGCCGCAAGGCTGTCATTTTCATCTATAGCCATAGCCACAGAGCTTTCATTTTCATTTTCATCTTCATCTATAGCCATAGCCACATCTTTATCTCTAGCCATAGCCACAGAGCGGTCATCTTCATCTCTAACCATAGCCACAAAGCTGTCATCTTCATCTCTAGCCATAACCACAGAACGGTCATCTTCATCTCTAGCCATAGTAACAGAGCGGTCATCTTCATCTCTAGCCATAACCACAGAGCCGTCATCTTTGTCACCGATGTTATCATTTTTTCTTTTAAGAAAAACTAATGGGGCCCTACCTAAATAGAATGAACAATAAGAAAGAAGAAGTAGACTAAAGGTCCGATGGATATAACGTCTTAATCTAGTATAATCAATAGGTGAATTACGTTCTATACGGAAAGAGACCAATTTTGTCAAAATGATGAATAGAATATTACCACCCAACCAACCGCAAAAACCACTTATAATAAACGATATATTATTGCTGTAACGAAAAAGAAAGAGGTTCACTAGTCTTGTTAATACGGGATTTGCTAAAAGAATGGGATTAAACAATTGAAGAATTAGACCACCCATAAATAGACTTAGAATTTTTGGATTGTTGATCGAATTCATGGGGTGCGGAGATTCAGAACTTGAAGGTTCTTTGTTAATTTGATTAAAACGAAAGAACATATATGGTACGACTAATAAAGTTATTGCGTGAGGTTTCCACAACGCTGCATAGATGGGCGAATAGTACATGGACAAAAAGACTATTAATTGTCCCGTAATAGAACCACTTATAGCTATAATACCATAGATAGGTTCTCCCAAAAAGAAAGATCTCATCGAATAGATTTTAGAGGGACCAAAAGGCAATGTAGCGAGAAATCCATAATATAGCCCAAATAAAATGATCGGACCTGAGACTTCTACCCATGATGATAATGGATCCCATAGTAGACCAAGTACTCTTATCATATCGAAACTCCTTGTTGATTGAAAATTAAGAATGAGAAACAGGAATAGAATTAATAGATCTGGTATCCCCCATATATATATGGGAGATACAGATAGGAATAGTCATCATTTTATACATCCATAAATTCGATTTAACAGAATAGATTCCAATATCTAACATATAGAAGATTTATAATATATATTATAACATAACATCTGGATATATGCATATGCTATTAATACATATATTCTCTGTTAGCTTATCTAGGAGTACTGGTATAGAACTCGTTGTTCTTTCTGACCAGGGTGGTCCTATCCAAGTTATCTAAATTTTCGTTACGTCGTAGAGGGCGGGTAACCAATTCAAGTACATCTCTTGCATTGGCAAATCCATGAATCTGGGCAAAAGTAAATTCAACTGACCATTTAGTATCAATTCCTCTCGCCCCTAACGGGTTAGCATGAGCCATTCCGGTGATGGCTAAGTCGGGTTGTAGCTCGCGCATACGTCGTATCTGATTCGAATTGTCTGGTTTCTCCACAATTCGTGGTATTGGTATACACATTTTTATACATGTATCTTTTAAAAGTGCTAATTCAGCAGCTTGATACCGTTTATCCATATATGGAATACCAATTTCATAAACGATCATACCACATCTGATTAAGAATCTTGCTAGAGATATTTCTAGCAAATTATCTCCCATGAAAAAGACAGATTTTCCGCGTACCAAATCAAGATAATCTTTTAAACTCTCCCATATCCGTTCCTCTCTTTCCTCCAGACTCTGGGTCTCAATACCAAATACAGGACAAATCCTTTCGATCCAAGCACGCGTTCCGTCCGGACCAATAGGAAAAGGAGCTACGATTAATTCACATTTTTTTCGTCTTATCAAAGTTGTTGCTGTACGACCCAGAAAGGGGTTAACGCCACAAACATAAACTCCATCACCCAGTGATGGAAGATCGGCATATCTCTGAGCGGGCAACCAACCTGATACCTTGATGAATTGGCGTCTTAATTCTGTATCAAGTTGAGAGACCAAATTCGAGGGTAAAGACCCAAAAATAACTAAGGGAGGATGATTTGCATATTCCACCAATTTCTTTTCCTTCAGAAGAGGAAAAGGGAATAATTTTGTTTTTGTTATAGTTTCTTTTGATTCACCAATGGGGAATTCTTGTTCTGGACAACGATGTGCCATTACAGCTAACACAGTATCTTCCCCCTGAGTAAAAGCATAATCCAATCCATTTGCTCTTGCCACTAGAATTGGTATTCCAATTTCATATTCCAATTTGGGTGCCATACCTTCCAAATCCATTTTGATTATTTCTGTAGTACAAGTGCCTATCCATATGATCACGCTGGGGTCTCTATCTTTTCTTATCCGAATACAAAGCGTTTTCAATTCCTCATAATCGTTCAAATGGGCCGAGATATCTCCTTCTTCTAATTCCGCCATTGCATAGCGGGGTTCTGCAAAAATCATAACTCCAAGTGCATTTTGGAGAAAATAACCACATGTTTTTGTGCCCACTACCAAAAAGAAACTGTCTTCAATCTTTTGATACAACCAGGATACACAGCTAATAGGACAAAAAGTATGATAATTACCCGTTTCACATTCAAAAGTGATAGTTTCATCAATTTTGGCCGACATAATAGGAAGGGGAAGAATAAATGGCTGAGGATAAATAAGGAAAAGAAATAATGAATAAAAAGAATAATAAAAAGAATAATAAAAAGAAAGAATCAAATTTACAACGAATTGTGGATAAATTGTTGATTCTAAATCCTCGTAAACCCAAGTAAATTTTCCTGATTCTTTTTTTTCTGTCCCCCACCACCAATGGGATTTAGATAAAGATCAGAGAGTAAACTGAATAATTCCCGATCTGGAATCTCTTTTGGAACAATACCTTCTGGTTGGGACAATATTTGATCTGCTATGTCTAGATAATATTGACACACATAGTTAAGGGATGGTTCAAATCCAACCATTTCAAATAAGGTTTTACCCTTGACTCTGGAAACTCGGATATCCTCGATAATAGGTAATACTTCTATTACGGGCATTGGACAGGCTTCTACATATTTATTGATAAGATCTCTTCTAGATGTACGATTTCCAACCAAGCCTGCTAATCGGAGTGGATGTGTACGAGCTTTTTCCCTTATAGAGGCAGTAATACGATTAGCTGCAAATAATGCATCGAATCCATTATCTGTAATTATTACACAATAATCTGCATAGTTCAATGGAGCGGCAAAACCTCCACAGACCACGTCACCTAATACATCGAATAATATAATATCATATTCGTAAAATGCATTTAATTCTTTTAACAACTTTACAGTTTCTCCCACCACATATCCTCCACATCCGGCTCCTGCGGGTGGACCCCCTGCTTCCACACAATCAACCCCTCCATAACCCTTGTGAATTACATCTTCGGGCCAAATATCCTCATAATGATAATCCTTGGATTGTAAAGTATCTATAATTGTAGGTATTAGAAATCCTGTAAGAGTAAAAGTACTATCGTGTTTGGGATCACACCCAATCTGTAACACTTTTTGACCACGTCTCGCTAGGGCGACTGAGATATTACAACTAGTCGTTGATTTACCGATTCCGCCTTTCCCGTAAACTGCT